TTGGGATACAAAAGAATAGTACATTTTTACATTTTCAAAAGAAAATCTTTTAAATCTTAAATTAAGAAGATTTTGTTAATTCGTTTCTAGATATAATTGATACGTCATTGAATTAGTATCATATATTAGAATAGGATGTAAGACAAGTCAGGTGTGCATCTGTTTGCTTTCATATATCAGATATGGTCTAGGATATATAGGAAAAATGTATCATCAACGATTTTTCAATTGTGATATATATGTATCCTTAACATACTGAAACGACTGCCATTATTGGTATCAAACCAATAGCGATTCATACAAGCTAAATCTTCTAATCGATAATTGGGCCAAAGAAAGAATTTTAATTTAATTAATTTATCTCTATCAAGATCTTTATTTTCATCCAAAAATTGACCCCAATTTTTTACCTTGTTCCTATTACAAAATATTGGATTTCTATCCACACCATACTTAGTCTTTGAATTGAAACAAATTAGAATTCTCAATTCTCTACGACGTCTAGATGATAAAATATTTTCAGGAACAAGCAAATCATAATGATTTTTGTCTCTATTTTTAGTTATCCTTTGATGATTTCTTGGAATGAATTCATTAAAATCCTTCTTATCAATATATCTTTGCTCTTGGTATCTTTGATTAGTTTTATGCCTACTCTTATGAATTAAAGAAATACCTATGGTTTGATACATAATAAACTGTCCATTATTTTTTACAGACAGACGAAGGGGTTCTATAATCAATATCCCCCTTTTCATCAATTCTGTAAGAGGTAAATTCTTCTGAATCAGCATTATATCCAGATTAATTTCTCTCCTTTGAATAGAGGATATAGTAATGTTTCTTGGCTTTCTCAGTCTAAGCAGGAGACAATATACTTGGATATTATTGATTATTCTTTGATTCAAACCATCATCCCATCTCAATTGAAAAAGTAAATATCTTTTCAGGAAGAAATCGAGTTCTGCTTCCGTATTGCTCTTGTATTGTTTTTTCTGTTTACGTTTTTTTATGTCTGATTCCGAATAATCCTCTTCAATATTTTTTTGTTGGTTTGAAAGAACAGATACAAGATTTCCTTGGTTTTGTGCATTTGATCTAAGATCTCTTTGGCCTGCGGATTCCTTTTCTTCTTGATTTTGATTCTTTAATTCAAAAGATTTTTTTTCATTCGATGGTAGAATCCCTTGTTGCTTTCTATTGATGTTTTTCTTTTTACTAACATTTTCATTTATATTCAAATTTAAAAAAAGTAATTTACTTGGTATAAACCACGGTTTTTTTTTATATGCATTATAAAGTAGTACAAATTCTGGGAAGAACCAAAGTTCTAGATTCGATATGGGACGACTTAGTATTTCTTCATTCATTCCCATCCAATCCAATTTTTTTTTTTTTTGATTGGGTAAATTCATTTCTTGATTTTGATGAATCGTAAGATAAAAAAGATCTTCTTTATCAATTTTATTAATTATTTGATAATTAGTAAGCCCGGTCTTAGTATTTTTATTACTGTTGATATCGATCTTAATCCAAGACTCAATATCTAATTTCTTTCTAAGACAAAAATTGATAATTTTCCAATCAAAATATTTTCTATCCGGACTTTTTTCCATTTCCATATATATAATATCGCTTTTTCCTAGATAATTATGGATAGGGATATCCTTTAGTCTATCAAACAATTTTCCTTTATGTGTGTTGGAATTAGAATAACTTTCTTGATTCTTATTTATTTGAAATGGTAATCCATAAATATAAGGGTCTCTCTTATTTTCATAATTAATAGATCTATAAGATAAAAGATTATATCTATAGTATTTTTGAAAATTATTCTTTTGATTTGGTAATGAATATACTTTGTAATCATTTTGTTTTTTGTAATGAATTAATTGGTCTTTTTCATATGAATTTTCTTTGTTTAAATCTTGATTTTGAATTGTATGTGTACGACATTTATTGATTCTATTTCGCCATTTTTGTGCTATTAATCTAGACCATCTAATCTGAGATAAATTGTATTGATAATGACCTCTTAACCAGGTTTTCCATTGATTTATTCCAGAATTCCAAAGTTTCTTATGTTTTAATTCAGAATGAATTATTCCTTGTGTTCCAAAATAATCTTTTATTGAAGTCTTAAGAAAAAAAGATGTTCCGTGATATTGAAGAATAGATCTTAACTTATACAAGTTAAGAACTTGGGTTTGTGATAATTTGAAAAATACATATGCTTGTGATAAGGAGGATAAGTCACAAAAATTCTGTGAATTCTTATTACTAATATTATAAAGTGACTTTTTTATGGTCGAAATAAAGTAAATTATATTTTGATTTCTTTTTGTTTTATTAATTATTTCTTGATTTGTTTTATTATTGTAAATGGAATTATCAATAATTTTTTTTGTTGATTCAAGAAAAAATTGTATATTAATTCTGGAAATATTAATGATAGATAGAAGGATATCTCTGTATATCCTTTCAATGAAAATTTTTCTAA